TTAATTCTGTAAATAGAAAACTTAACATTGCTATCACACGAATTGAAAAGCCTTATGGAAACCCTAATATTCTTGCAGAATTTATAGCCGGCCAATTAAAAAATCGAGTTTCTTTTCGCAAAGCAATGAAAAAGGCTATAGAATTAACTGAACAAGCAGATACAAAAGGAATTCAAGTGCAAATTGCAGGACGTATTGACGGAAAAGAAATTGCGCGTGTTGAATGGATCAGAGAGGGTAGGGTTCCACTACAAACCATTCGAGCTAAAATTGATTATTGTTCCTATACAGTTCGAACGATCTATGGGGTATTAGGCATCAAAATTTGGATATTTATAGACGGGGAATAATAAACCTTTATTTGCCTTTCCATTCTATCCAGCGATGGAACAAAAAATGATAAATTCGTTTCTTCTTTTTCTGTTCAATAAAAAAAAATGAAAAATTATAATTCTTTATAATTCTATAGGGTTGAATAAAAATTCAATTAATCTTTTGATAAAATTGCTATGCTTAGTGTGTGACTCGTTGGTTTTTTGAGGGTTAGTATAAAAAACCAGCCCCATAGTATAAACAAATAACTATAGAAGTAATAACCAACTCATCACTTCGTATTATCTGGATCCAAAGAACCAGTCAAGATATGATATATTGTTCATATTGTTGTAGCAACTGAAATCTTTTTTTATTAAAAAATCTGCTTATAAGTTGTCAATCGAAATAAAAAAATAAAGGGTATGGATAAATGGAAGGATGAGAGAAAGAAAGAAAAAGAATATTGATGATATATAATTCCAATATGTAAGGTCTATGAGTCATCTCAGAAAAAAGCTGTGTAATAAAGCATCAATACGGATTGATCATTAAATGGATCTACTCATCGAACAAAAAATAAAGAGCTTCGAGCCAATAAAGACTAAGAATATTGACTCAAGAACTAATAGCTCCATTGTAGAATTGAGACCTAACCATAAAGTAAGAAGCGATGGGAACGATGGAACCTGTGAATTCAAAAGATTCTAGTGAAAATGAATTCGAATGATTCATTGATCGGGATGGCGGAACCGACCAAAGACCAATTTATCTATTCGGAAAAGTTATGAACTAATGATAGAACTGAAATATAAATTGAAAGAGTAAATATTCGCCCGCGAAAACTTTATTTTCTTGGATTGCTAAATTTGGGTGAATCCAATACGATAAAGAGTAAAACAAAAGAAAGATTCGTTTTAACATTCTAAAAACCATATATATAAATATAAGAAAAAAATAGTTATTTAATATATTTAGTTATCTATACAAACAAGATATACAAATTAATAATAGATTTGATCTAGATTAAATGAAATCCATGATTCAGTATATTATCTATTAAATACATGTATATCTTAATTCAAATTATATTATATCTGAATTCAAAATCTTTAATTTGAATTCATTTTATTCGCGAGGAGCTGGATGAGAAGAAACTCTCACGTCCGGTTCTGTAGTAGAGATGGAATTCAAAACAAACCATCAACTATAACCCCAAAAGAACCAGATTCCGTAAACAACATAGAGGAAGAATGAAGGGAATATCTTATCGAGGTAATCATATTTGTTTTGGTAAATACGCTCTTCAGGCACTTGAACCCGCTTGGATCACATCTAGACAAATAGAAGCAGGTCGACGAGCAATGACACGAAATGCACGTCGTGGTGGAAAAATATGGGTCCGTATATTTCCAGATAAACCAGTTACAGTAAGACCCGCAGAAACACGTATGGGTTCAGGTAAAGGCTCTCCCGAATATTGGGTAGCTGTTGTTAAACCAGGTCGAATCCTTTATGAAATGGGTGGAGTAACAGAAAATATAGCTAGAAGGGCTATTTCAATAGCAGCGTCCAAAATGCCTATACGAGCTCAATTCATCATTTCGGGATAAAAAAGAAATAAGCCTTGGGTAAAAAAAAATAGCGGGTGCAGGTTTCTTTTTTTGGACAAACAATATTTCTTTTTTTCTTCGACCTTTGTATTGTAAAAAACAGATAAAAAAAAATGATATGATTCAACCTCAGACCCATTTGAATGTAGCAGATAACAGCGGGGCTCGAGAATTGATGTGTATTCGAATCATAGGAGCTAGCAATCGTCGATATGCTCATATTGGTGACGTTATTGTTGCTGTGATCAAAGACGCAGTCCCAAACATGCCTCTAGAAAGATCAGAAGTGGTCAGAGCTGTAATTGTCCGTACTTGTAAAGAACTTAAACGTGACAACGGTATGATAATACGATATGATGACAATGCTGCAGTTGTGATTGATCAAGAAGGAAATCCAAAAGGAACTCGAGTTTTTGGTGCGATTGCCCGAGAATTGAGACAGTTCAATTTTACTAAAATAGTTTCATTAGCTCCCGAGGTATTATAAAATGAGACCACGATATGGTTATAGTAGGGTATTTAAAAGAAATAGATTAAGATTAATTTAGTAGATTTTGTCTCACGTATATACCTTT